CTTTCTACTTATGATCGTCACGAATTGAATTATAATCAAATTGCCTTGGGTCGTTTACCAATGTCAGTAATTGACGATTATACAATTCGAACAATTTTAAATTCACCGAAAAAAAAATAAAAAAAATATATAAAAATATATATATAATATCTATAAGTAAATCCTTTGATTAAGGATAAAGAGTAATTTCCAATTAGTAAGTTTCCGTTTTGATCGAAAGAAATGCCGTTTCTTTCGTTTATTTTGTTTAGTCACTAACTACAAATTCCAACTATTGATTGGTTGGTTTGTGCTTCAATTTGGATTGAAAATCTCTGAATACTGAATATGAATATGAATATATCTGTAATTATTTCGAAATCTAAAAAAATATATATAGTTTCGAACCACTCTTTAAGATAAAGAATGATATTAGTCCAAGAACTGTACCTACATCAATTCACATTCCTTAGCATTTAGATTTAATTCAATTAAGAACTTTTCAGAAAAAATTTTTTCCTGGTGAGGTCAATAAGGTCATGAAAAAAATTTCGATTTATTTATCTATTTACATATAATGGATTTGCCCGGACCGATACATGATTTTCTTTTAGTCTTTTTGGGATTCAGTCTTATATTAGGAGGTGTAGGAGTAGTATTACTTACCAACCCAATTTATTCTGCTTTTTCGTTGGGACTGGTTCTTGTTTGTATATCTTTATTCTATATTCTATCAAACTCTCATTTTGTAGCTGCCGCACAGCTCCTTATTTACGTGGGAGCCATAAATGTTTTAATCATATTTGCTGTCATGTTCATGAATGGTTCAGAATATTACAAAGATTTTAATCTTTGGACCGTTGGAGATGGGGTTACTTTGTTGGTTTGTACAGGTATTTTTGTTTCACTAATGACTACTATTCTGGATACGTCATGGTACGGGATTATTTGGACTACAAGATCAAACCAGATTATAGAGCAAGATTTGATAAGTAACAGTCAACAAATTGGAATTCATTTATCAACAGATTTTTTTCTTCCATTTGAACTCATTTCGATAATTCTTTTAGCTGCTTTGATAGGTGCAATTGCTGTGGCTCGCCAGTAATAAATCTTTCGAACTAATAACCGAAATACAAATTAAACTTTGTTCTGCGTTATCACATCCATTTCTCCTCACTTCAATTTTATTTGAAGATTGTTTATGTCTAAAATATAAATAGAAATTCTTTTATTCAATCTATTACCAAACTTTTTATATTCTATCTAGTCAATTGAACCCATTAAATTGTTTTTTATCTTGAAATGAATCGAAATTGATAAGGAGTTGGTCAATGATGCTCGAACATGTACTTGTTGTGAGTGCCTATTTATTTTCTATCGGTATCTATGGATTGATCACAAGTCGAAATATGGTTAGAGCCCTTATGTGTCTTGAACTTATACTGAATGCAGTTAATATAAATTTTGTAACATTTTCTGATTTTTTTGATAGTCGCCAATTGAAAGGAAATCTTTTTTCAATTTTTGTTATAGCTATTGCAGCCGCTGAAGCAGCTATTGGACCAGCTATTATTTCCGCAATTTATCGTAACAGAAAATCAACTCGTATCAATCAATCAAATTTGTTGAATAAGTAGTATTGTATTAATAAGCAGTATTAATCATAGAAATTATAATATTTATCAAGTCGAATTAACATGGATGGTACATAACGTATTGATCGTGTTTACAAAAAATGCAATAAATCAAAGGATCTTGGACCTCTCGCATGAGCCGATCCGGAAGCAGATTAATTCTGGTAAATCATTGATTCATCTGGTGTCTAAATATATGTATAATTCATTTACAAGTTTACTAGATCGAAAATTTATGATGTTCAAAAATTTATATATCCAATGTCACATTCAGTAAAGATTTATGATACATGTATAGGGTGTACTCAATGTGTCCGAGCCTGCCCCACAGATGTATTAGAAATGATACCTTGGGACGGATGTAAAGCTAAGCAAATTGCTTCTGCTCCAAGAACAGAAGACTGTGTTGGTTGTAAGAGATGTGAATCCGCCTGTCCAACGGATTACTTGAGTGTTCGAGTTTATTTATGGCATGAAACAACTCGAAGCATGGGCCTAGCTTATTGATCCCTTTCACAAATCCCACCTGAATACATTTAATTTTTTTTTTACCGACAAAAATCCCCCTGCTCGAAAAAATATATTCTATTTTTTTTTTCGAGCACGGATTTTTCTGGTCAAAGTGTATCTTGTTTTTACTACGAATTATTTTCCTTGGTTAACAATAGTGGTAGTTTTGCCAATATTCGCGGGTTCTTTAATTTTCTTTCTACCTCATAGAGGAAATAAGATAATTAGGGGTTATACTATATTTATATGCGCAATAGAACTCCTTCTAATAACTTATGCATTCTATTATCATTTCCAATTGGACGATCCATTAATGCAATTGACGGAGGATTATAAATGGATCAATTTTTTTGATTTTTACTGGAGATTGGGAATAGATGGACTTTCTATAGGACCTATTTTGCTGACAGGATTTATCACCACTTTAGCTACTTTAGCGGCTCGGCCGGTTACTCGAGATTCCCGATTATTCCATTTCCTGATGTTAGCAATGTATAGCGGTCAAATAGGATCATTTTCTTCTCGAGACCTTTTACTTTTTTTCATCATGTGGGAGTTAGAATTAATTCCCGTTTATCTACTTCTATCCGTGTGGGGGGGAAAGAAACGTTTGTATTCAGCTACAAAGTTTATTTTGTACACTGCAGGAAGTTCCGTTTTTTTATTAATCGGAGTTCTGGGTATCGGTTTATATGGTTCCAATGAACCAACATTAAATTTTGAAACATCAGCTAATCAATCTTATCCAGTAGCACTGGAAATAATATTCTATATTGGATTTCTTATTGCTTTTGCTGTCAAATCACCGATTATACCTTTACATACATGGTTACCAGACACCCATGGAGAGGCACATTACAGTACTTGTATGCTTCTAGCCGGAATTTTATTAAAAATGGGAGCGTATGGATTGGTTCGGATCAATATGGAATTATTGCCCCGCGCTCATTCTCTATTTGCTCCCTGGTTGATTATAGTAGGTACAATTCAAATAATCTATGCAGCTTCAGTATCTCCCGGTCAACGTAATTTAAAAAAAAGAATAGCCTATTCCTCCATATCTCATATGGGTTTCATAATTATAGGAATTGGCTCTATAAGTGATATGGGCCTCAATGGAGCCATTTTACAAATAATCTCTCATGGCTTTATTGGCGCTGCACTTTTTTTCTTGGCGGGAACGAGTTTTGATAGAATACGTCTTGTTTATCTCGACGAAATGGGCGGAATGGCGATCCCGGTTCCAAAAATATTCACAACTTTCAGTATCTTATCGATGGCTTCCCTTGCATTACCGGGGATGAGTGGTTTTGTTGCAGAATTAATAGTATTTTTGGGACTAATTACCAGCCAAAAATTTTTTTTAATAACAAAAATACTAATTACATTTGTAATGGCAATTGGAATGATATTAACTCCTATTTATTCATTATCTATGTTACGCCAAATGTTCTATGGATACAAGTTTTTTAATGCTCCAAACTCTTATTTTTTTGATTCTGGACCGCGAGAGTTATTTGTTTCGATCTCTATCCTTTTACCTGTAATAGGTATTGGTTTTTATCCGGATTTCATTTTATCACTATCAGTTGACAAGGTCGAAGATATTATATCTATCTATTTTTATAGATAATTTTCATGAATAAAATCAAAAATCAAACAGCAATCCTATACTATAATAATAATAGGATGTTTTAAAAAATTCGTTGTACAATTAAAAAAACAATAAAATAATAAGTATTTTTTCTTCTCTTAAGTTTCACTTTAACTTAAGTTAAAAATAAAAAAATGAATTAGACTTTTAACCAGATATGGTTGGCCTTTGTAAGAACCTTTTGAATCACTACTTTGATTCAAAAGGTTCTCGAAGGCTTACACAATGTTTTCTTATATATATGCTGTCCCATGTTTGCTTGTGTTCGTTAGGTTCTTTCTTCAGTTAGATGTTAGTGTAAATGAACCATAACTATGTAGCCCTATTCCTAATAGATTGACCCCAAAATAGCATATCCAAATTATAAGAAATCCCATCGAGGCTACAATTGCGGAATTTACACCTTCAAAATTTTTATTTGTTCGAATATGTAAATAAATCGCGAATACGGTCCAAGTAATAAATGCCCAAGTTTCCTTCGGATCCCAATTCCAATATGAGCCCCATGCCTCATTTGCCCATACTGCTCCCGAAAGAATACCTATGGTTAAAAAGATAAACCCTATACCAATAATACGATAACTCCAATGATCCAATTGTTGAATCAATTGAGATCTATAATAATTCCTAGAAGAGATCAAAGAAATGTTCCATAAAACGTTGTTTCTTTCATTCATGTATTGGATCTCATCAAATGAAAATGAATCATTATTCTTTTTCTCAAAAGCCCTTATGACTTTTCGAAATGTAATGACTATAAGAGCTACTGATAATAATGATCCACATAAAAGAGCTGCATAGCCCAATACCATCATACTTACGTGCATCATTAACCAATGAGATTGTAGAGCGGGTACTAATATTACGGATTGATGCGTTTCAGTTAAAAAACCAGAAGTAGCAAAGCCTTGGGTAAAAATAACACTTGGCGCGGTTATTGCGCTTAAATGGTTTATATTTTTTTTTAAATACGGAACCATACAAATAATGGACAAACTCCATGAAAGAAAAATTAATGATTCGTATAAATCACTTAAGGGTAAATGTCTCGAATAAATCCAACGAGTAACTAATAATCCTGTTATACAGACAAAAGTAGTTTTTATGCCCTTTTCTGATGAATCATATAGTCCTGCGCTTTCATTAATTAATAAGATTATCAAACGAATTGAAATTACAATTGAAACAACCGAAAAAGATATATGAGTTAATATATGCTCTAAACTTGAAAATATCATAAAAAAATTTTTAAAATAAAAAAGGGGGGATTCTCGAAATTATAGGAATGGAAATCGGGAATTGAATTCATTATAGGACTTACTCTTTTATAAGATGCCATGCCGCCACTCGGACTCGAACCGAGATGCTCTAGCACTGCTTCCTAAGAGCAGCGTGTCTACCGATTTCACCATAGCGGCTTGTTCGAAATCATAATAACCTATTTTTATTTAATCGTCTAGGTTAAAGTACTCAATCATTCAATATTTTTTAGTTTTATAGGAAACATTTAAATTCATGAATAAAGAAATTGATGAATCAAAACTCGTTTTAAAAATAGTGATTTAAAACGTATTCCCAATAATAATCCTTGTTTTTTATTATTTAATTTAATATTTATCTAATATTTAGATAATATTTAGAGTGTTAAGTTTATTTAACTTAACAATGGAGTTCTTATAGTTTATACTCTCCTAAAAAAAAAAAAAGAAAAAAAAAAATAGGATTTTTATCGATCACAATTTCATGAATACATACAATAGAATAAAAATTGACATACCTTTGTATTAATACTTAGAGTTTTCGCTGTGTAGAGAATTTGTGTTACTATTTAGAAAATTAATTAAATTAATTAAATTGGGTTTGGGTTAGCTATTGGGCGTATCATATAATAAAAAAGTTTCGATTTCTATCGTAATTGGACCGTACTTTAAAGTAAAATAACCCGTTCTAAATTAATACATATATTGATCTATCTTCCCCAGCCCAAGCAACTATAGGATTCGTTTTTTATTTTTGATGACCAAAATTGATACATTTCTCGTATAAAATATCCATTGATAAAAACTTCTTGTCCCATTTAGGTGGATATTTTATACGAGGTATATAAGGTATATATATAAGGATAAGGAGTATATATATTGATAATTATTTTTTTTTAATGATTGTTCAGAAAATTACAAAAGAAATTTGAAACTTAAAAAATTAGTTTCAACAACTCATTAATTTGGATTAAAAATCTTATATTTGTTGTTCTATAAAAAATAGTATATATATAATATATAATAAAAAATATAAAAAGAACAAACTTTACTAAAAGACAGCTGAAACTTTAGATCTTGTATTTATTCTTTTTTTGTTTGACAAAAAAAATATCATTTTAAAAATAAAGTATACAAAATAATTCTTATTTTACATACCAAAATAGCAAAACGAATTCAATTTAATATTTATCCATTCAAAACATTAAGGAATGGGAATCATTACTTTTTATTTTTATTATAATTATTATTATTTAATTTCTTTTTTAAGTATAATTAAAAATTATTCTATTATTATATATAATAGAATAATATAAAAGATAATAGAATAATAATAAAATAATAAAAGAATAATCTAAATTATTATATATAAATTAGATATATAAGATATATAAATATATAAATTAGAAACGAAATTAAAAGAAACTTATACTTTTTAGAACTTTTTTTAGAGTCAGAGATAGATTCAGACTATTCCAATGTTTAATTATTTATTTATTTCTTGTTGTACAAAAAACTTTTTGAATTCCCTGTAGAAAGCGATTTCGCTAACGAAAAAGCTTTCAATGCTACCCAATACCCCTCCATTTTCCAAATATTTTTACGAATTCGTTTTTTTGATATAGAAGTGCGTTTTTTTGGAACTGCCATTAAAAAATTATGATAGAGTATTCATTTCTATAGTTGGATGTGAAAGACATCTATTGTTCAAAACCAATTGTTCTTTACTTACTATATAATTCTATATAATTATATAATTATCTATTTATAGTATATAATTATCTATTTATAGTCTAAATTATACTCTCTTCATAAAAAAATACAAAAATATAAACCAAAGTGGTTGTTCCTTTATATTGTTTATTTTCATCGTGCTATATTTATACATGTAATAAAATACATCAAAAAGTTTAAGAAACCAACCCTTAATTTTTTTTATATTAATTGCTTAATTAGTCAAACGCGAAAAAAGAGTGCACCTAATTAAAATTTTCAAATTCAAATGAGACTCGTAGTTAATGTGTTAAAGTATACATCATTTAAAAAAAAAGTAAGTATTTCTTTTTCAATAGTAGCTTGGTCATCTCATTTGACCAATTTAAACTTCTTGATTTGAAATATTTTGTTTTGTTTGAAGTATTTGGAAAAAATTTATAATAATTAAGAATATAAAATTTTATTTTAGTTTTACATATCTTAATTTTTTTTTATTAACAGATTCCTTTCAAAAAAAAATAAGAGCTGGTGAATCAGAAACAGTTAATTAATAATTAAGAATAAAAGATTTTTATTTATTTATTTTTATGGAATATACATATCAATATTCATGGATCATACCTTTCATTCCAGTTATAATTCCTATATTAATAGGAGTGGGACTTCTCCTTTTCCCGAAGGCAACAAAAAATCTTCGCCGCATGTGGGCTTTTCCTAGTGTTTTATTGTTAAGTATAGTTATGATTTTTTCAGCCAATCTGCCTATTCAGCAAATAAATAACAGTTATATCTATCAATATGTATGGTCTTGGACCATCAATAATGACTTTTCTTTAGAGTTCACCTACTTGATCGATCCACTTACTTCTATTATGTCAATCTTAATTACTACTGTTGGAATTATGGTTCTTATTTATAGTGACAATTATATGTCTCATGATCAAGGATATTTGAGATTTTTTGCTTATATGAGTTTTTTCAATACTTCAATGCTGGGATTAGTGACTAGTTCTAATTTGATACAAATTTATATTTTTTGGGAATTAGTTGGAGTCTGTTCTTATCTATTAATAGGTTTTTGGTTCACACGACCGATTGCCGCGAATGCTTGTCAAAAAGCGTTTGTAACTAATCGTGTAGGGGATTTTGGTTTATTATTAGGAATTTTGGGTCTTTATTGGATAACGGGCAGTTTCGAATTTCGGGATTTGTTTGAGATATTCAATAACTTGATTTATAATAATCAAGTTAATTTTTTATTTGTTACTTTGTGTGCCCTCTTATTATTTTCTGGTGCAATTGCTAAATCCGCTCAAGTTCCCCTTCAGGTATGGTTACCTGATGCTATGGAAGGACCTACTCCTATTTCAGCTCTTATACATGCTGCTACTATGGTAGCCGCTGGAATTTTTCTTGTAGCTCGGCTTCTTCCTCTTTTCATAGTTATACCTTACATAATGAATATAATAGCTTTGATAGGTATAATAACATTACTATTAGGAGCTACTTTAGCTCTTGCTCAAAAAGATATTAAGATAAGTTTAGCCTATTCTACAATGTCTCAATTGGGTTATATGATGTTAGCTCTCGGTATTGGGTCTTATCGAGCTGCTTTATTTCATTTGATTACTCATGCTTATTCGAAAGCATTGTTGTTTTTAGGGTCCGGATCAATCATTCATTCAATGGAAGCGATTGTTGGATATTCTCCAGATAAAAGTCAGAATATGGTTCTTATGGGTGGTTTAACAAAACATGTGCCAATTACAAAAACTGCTTTTTTATTAGGTATACTTTCCCTTTGTGGTATTCCACCCCTTGCCTGTTTTTGGTCTAAAGATGAAATTCTTAATGATAGTTGGTTGTATTCACCGATTTTTGCAATAATAGCTTTTTTCACAGCAGGATTAACTGCATTTTATATGTTTCGGATCTATTTACTTACTTTTGAGGGATATTTAAATGTTCATTTTCAAAATTACAGCGGCAAAACAAATAACTCGTTTTATTCAATATCTCTATGGGGTAAAGATATAGAAGGGAAAAAAAGAATTAAAAAAAATTTTCGTTTATTATCTTTATTAACAATGAATAATAATAATGAAAGGATTTCTTTTTTTTCGAAGAAGAAGGCGTATCCAATTGAGATTAATGTAAGAAAGATGAGGCGACCTTATATTACTATTACGCATTTTGGTATTAAGAACACTTTTTTGTATCCCCATGAATCGGATACTACTATTCTATTTCCTATGCTTATATTAGGCATATTTACTTTGTTCGTTGGGGCCATAGGAATTCCTTTCAATCAACAAGGAATGGATTTGGACATATTATCCAAATTGTTAACTCCAGTTATAATACATCAAAATTCAAATAATTCTGTGGATTGGTATGAATTTGTGACAAATGCAAGTTTTTCATTGAGTATAGCTTATCTCGGAATATTTATAGCGTCTTTTTTATATAAGCCTTTTTATTCATCTTTACAAAATTTGAACTTCCGAAATTCATTTGTTAAAAGTGTTCCTAATAAAATTCTTTGGGAAAAAATAATAAATGTGATATATGATTGGTCATATAATCGTGGTTACATAGATGCTTTTTATGAAATATCCTTAACTAACGGTATAAGAGGATTAGCTCAATTAACTTATTTTTTTGATAGACGAGTAATTGATGGAATTACGAATGGAGTCGGTATTACAAGTTTTTTTGTCGGAGAGGGTATAAAATATATAGGGGGTGGCCGAATTTCTTCTTATCTCTTATTGTATTTATTTTATGTATTAATTTTTTTATTAATTTTAATTTTCTTTTTTAAATTTATTTAAATTTCTAAGTTAAGTTTTAAGTTAAGTTTTAAGTTATATTATAAAATTCTAAAAATAAAGATTAAATAATTAATATTAAAAATATATTAAAATAAAAATATTAAAAATTTTTTGTATTTCTTTTCCATCACTTTGACATGTATGAAAAAAATATTGTGACATTTCCTTTTTTACCGATTTTACATCATTTTCAAATCGATTATTTTTTATATATCGGAATGGGCGATTCCATTGTTTATAGTTGAAAAGAATAGTAACAAGAGGTTTTTCAAACCAGAATATCTCTTTATCCTTTTTATCTTTAAATATTTCTAACTTCGAATTTTCTTGATTCCCATCTAGATAAGAAGTTTCATAAATGGGTCTATTTTTATAGCGTGTCTCTTTAAAGTGGAATTCATCCTTTGTTTT